AAGATACCCCTATTGTCACTTCAAAAAACGTTCCCTAATGAACTGGACAATCAGTGGGTTTCTACCAACAAAGAAAAAAGTAATACTCTGAATAAGGAATTTGTAAATCGACTTGAAATTCTAGACAAGGAATCTCTTTCTCTGGATATACTCGAAACACAGATTAGATTGTGTAATGATGATACTAAAAAAGAATACATGCCTAGAGTGTATGATCCTTTGTTAAATGGACCATATCGCGGAACAATCAAAAAAGGAGTTTCATCTTCAATAATAAAAAATACTTTGCTAGAAAATAGGAAAGAGAAAGTGAGACTAAATAGGATTCATACTATCTTTCTTCCGAATACTGATTACCAAGAATTTGATTACCAAGAATTTGAACAAAAAGCGTATACGGTTGATAAAAAACCATTATCAACAGAAAATGACGAGTTCTTAACTTTAATCAATGAATTTGGTAACGAACGTAACGAACTAAAATCTAGTTTAAATTTGAAAGGCCTTTCTTTATTTTCAGACCAAGAACAGGAAAGGGTGAATTCAGAAAAAAGAACGAGATTTGTAAAATTTGTATTCAAGGCAATTGATCCTAATGAGATAAAATCAGGAAAACAATCGATTGGAATAAAAGAAATCAGTAAAAAAGTATCTCGCTGGTCACATAAATTAATCACCGAATTGGACCAACAAATGGGTGAATTTCAAGATCGCATATCAATGGATCATCAACTTCGTTTAAGAAAATCGAAACGTGTTGTTGTTTTTACTGACAAGACTAACAACAACAACAACAAAAACAACGCGACTAAGGATCCTGATGAGGAGGAACTGGTTTTAATAAGCTATTCGCAACTATCAGATTTTCGGCGCGGTATAATTAAAGGCTCTATGCGTGCTCAAAGGCGCAAAACTTCTATTTCGAAACTATTTCAAGCAAATGTACATTCCCCTCTTTTTGTCGACAGAATAACCCCCTTCCGTCTTTTTTCTTTTGATATCTCTGAACTGATTAAACCAATTTTTCGAAATTGGACAGGTAAAGGAGGAAAATTCAAGATTCTAGCGTCTAGAGAAGAACAAACAAAAAGAGAAGAGAAAAAAGAAAAGGACGAAAAAGAGGCGAACAAAAAAAAGGAAGAAACACGTATAATGATCGCAGAAGCCTGGGATAGCATTATTCTTGCGCAAATGGTAAGAGGTTACATGTTAATAACTCAATCAATTCTTCGAAAATATATTATATTACCTTCATTGATAATAGCCAAAAATATCGGGCGTATGTTATTCTTGCAACTTCCTGAATGGTCTGAAGATTTTCAGGAATGGAATAGAGAAATGCAGATTAAATGTACTTATAATGGTGTTCAATTATCAGAAACAGAATTTCCCAAAAATTGGTTGAGAGACGGGATTCAGATCAAAATTTTATTTCCTTTTTGTTTGAAACCTTGGCATATATCTAAACTGTACCCCTCCCGCAGAGAGCTAATGAAAAAGAAAAAACAAAAAGATGATTTTTGTTTTTTAACAGTTTGGGGAATGGAAACTGAACTTCCCTTTGGTTCTCCCCGAAAGCGCCCTTCCTTTTTTGAGCCCATTTTTAAAGAACTCGAAAAAAAAATTGCCAAATTCAAAAAGAAATATTTTAGAACTCTAAAAATTTTAAAAAGAAAAACAAAATTATTTAGAAGAGTTTTCAAAGAAGCCAAAAAATGGCTTATCAAAAGTATTGGATTTCTAAAAAAAATAAAAAAAGAACTTTCAAAAGTAAATCTATTTATATTATTTAGATTCAAAGAAATCTCTGAATCGAATGAAACGGAAAAAGATAAAGATTATCTAATTAGTAATCAAATAATTAACGAATCATTTAGTCAAATTGAATCTGGAAATCGGCTAAATTCGTCACTGATAGAAACAAAAATGAAGGATTTGACTGATAGAACAAGTACAATAAAAAATCAAATAGAAAGAATTACAAAAGAGAAAAAGAAAGTAACTCCAGAAATAGACATTAAGCCTAATACTAATAAAACAAATAATATTAAAAAATTCGAATCGCCAAAAAAAATTTTCCAAAAATTAAAAAACATAAATATTCGAGTAATACGGAAATTCCATTATTTTCGAAAATTATTCATTCCAAGATTATACATCGATCTATTTTTATCTATCATTAATATTCCTAGAATTACTACACAACTCGTTCTTGAATCAACAAACAAATTGATTGAGAAATCCATTTCCAATAATGAAATAAATCAAGAAAAAATTAATAATAAAAAAATGCACTTTATCTTTATTTCGACTATAAAAAAGTCAGTTTATAATATTAGTAAGCAAAATTCACATATTTTTAGTGATTTATCCTACTTGTCACAAGCATATGTATTTTACAAATTATCACAAACCCAAGTTATTAATTTGTCTAAATTTAGATCTGTTCTTCAATATAACACAATGTCTTGTTTCCTTACGACTAAAATAAAGGACTATTTTAGAACACTAGGAATATTTCATTCAGAATTAAAACATAAGAAACTTCAGAGTTATAGAATCAATCAATGGAAAAACTGGTTACGACGGCATTATCAATACGATTTATCTCAGATTAGATGGTCTAGATTAATGCCAAAAAAATGGCGAACTAAAGTTAATCAAAGTTGTATGACTCAAAATAAAAATAGAAACTTAAACAAATGGAATTCATATGAAAAAGACCAATTAAGTCATTACAAAAAAGAAAATGATTTGAAACTCTATTCATTATCAAACGAAAAAGATAATTTTAAAAAATGTTATAGATATGATCTTTTAGCATCTAAATCGATTAATTATGAAAATAAAAATGACTCATTTATTTCTAGATTACCCTTTCAAGTCAAAAAGAACTTCGAAATTTCATATAATTTCAACCCGTCCAAACACAACTTTGTTGATATGTCCGGCAATCCGCATATCAATAATTATCTAAGAAAAGGCAATATTCTAGATATAGAAAGAAATCTCGATAGAAAATATTTTGATTGGAAAATTCTCCATTTTTCTCTTAGACAAAAAGGAGATATTGAGGCCTGGGTTAAGATCGATACCAACAGTAATCCAAATACTCAAATTGGTATTAATAATTATCAAATAATTGATAATTATCAAATAATTGAGAAAAGGGGGGTTTTTTATCTTACAACTCATCAAAATCCAGAAAAAACTCAAAAAAATTCGAAAAAAGTCTTTTTTGATTGGATGGGAATGAATGAAAAAATATTTAATCGTCCCATATTGAATCTGGAATTTTGGTTCTTCCCAGAATTTTTACTACTTTCTAATGTCTATAAAATAAAACCGTGGATTATACCAAGCAAATTCCTTCTTTTAAATTTGAATACAAATGAAAAGGTTAGTCAAAACCAAAAACAAAACTTTTTTATACCATCAAATAAAAAAAAAAAGAATAGAATTCAAGAAGCAAAAGAACCCGCAAGTCAAAGAGAGCATGGATCGAGTATAGAAAACAAAGAAAATCGGGGCCCTGTTTTCTCAAAACATCAAAACGATCTTGAAAAAGATTACGCGGAATCAGACACAAAAAAGGGTAAAACTAAAAAACAATACAAAAGCAACACGGAAGCAGAACTAGATTTGTTCTTGCAACGTTATTTGCTTTTTCAATTGAAATGGAAGGATGCTTTGAATCAAAGTCTGCTCGAAAATATCAAGGTATATTGTCTCCTGCTTCGACTGACAAATCCAACCAAAATTACTATATCGTCAATTCAAAGGAGAGAAATGTGTTTGGATACAATGCTGATTCAGGCAAATTTACCTCTTACAGACTTACTAAAGAAGGGGGTATTGATTATCGAACCCATTCGGTTCTCTGTAAAAAATAATGGAGAATTTCTTATGTATCAAACCATAGGAATTTCGTTGGTTCATAAAAGTAAACACCAAACTAATCAAAGATACCGAGAACAAAGATATGTTGCTAAAAAGAATTTTGACGAATTCATTCTGCAACCTCAAACTCAAAGAATAAATACAGAACAAAATCATTTTGATTTGCTTGTTCCTGAAAATATTTTATGGTCTAGACGTCGTAGAGAAGTGAGAATTCGAAGTTTTTTTAATTCTTTGAATTGGGATGGTGTCGATAGAAATTCAGTATTTTGCAATGAAACCAATGTAAAAAACTGGAGTCAATTTTTGGATGAAAGGAAACCCTTTTATAAATATAAAGATAAAAATGAATTAATTAAATTGAAGTTCTTTCTTTGGCCTAATTATCGATTAGAGGATTTAGCTTGTATGAATCGTTATTGGTTTGATACCAATAATGGTAGCCGTTTCAATATCTTAAGAATACATATGTATCCACGATTGAAAATTAATTGATAGTACTATATACCCTGTCTCGTATAGAGTATATGAAAGCAAACAAAAGCACACATGCCTTGTTTTACATCTCATTCGAATCTAATTCGAGTAGACGATACTAAATCAATAAAATAAGGTATCGATTAGATCTAAAAATGAATCAACAGAATATTTTTCATTTTAGGATTTTAGGTTTCAATTATTCGCTTTTGTGAATGAAAAAAACGTACCTATCACCTTTTTGGATTCCTATCTGAATCAATTTTTTAATTTGATTAATTTATTGGAATTGATAAAATTAGAGGTTCATAAAGAAATTAAGTCTATATACCACGTTCAAATTACTGGCATTATTATTACTGATCAATAAAATTCGAAAAAATCCATACCTGTAAAATAAAGAAAGGGGAAATTCGTTTATGGTAAAAAATTATGTCATTTCCGTTACTTCTCAAGAAGAAAAGAAAGGATCTGTTGAATTTCAAGTATTCAATTTCACCAATAAGATACAGAGACTTACTTCACATTTAGAATTGCACAAAAAAGACTATTTATCTCAGAGAGGTTTGAAGAAAATTTTGGGAAAACGTCAACGACTGCTAGCTTATTTGGCAAAAAAAAATAGAGTACGTTATAAAGAATTAATTAATAAATTGGCCATTCGAGAGACAAAAACTCGTTAATTTGATTAAATTAATTTGAAGAGTTATTGCATTTTCACTTATATGTTTCGATTAAATTTTGATGAACTTCTTTTCACTTTCAGTAATTCATGGAAGAATGAATCGTTAAAAAACTTATGACTGCACCAACTACAAGAAAAGACCTCATGATAGTCAATATGGGGCCTCAGCACCCATCAATGCACGGTGTTCTTCGACTCATCGTTACTCTAGATGGTGAAGATGTTGTCGACTGCGAACCAATATTGGGTTATTTACATAGAGGGATGGAGAAAATTGCAGAAAACCGAACAATTATACAATATTTGCCTTATGTAACACGGTGGGATTATTTAGCTACTATGTTCACAGAAGCAATAACCATAAATGGACCCGAACAATTAGGCAATATTCAAGTACCTAAAAGGGCTAGCTATATCAGAGTCATTATGTTGGAGTTGAGTCGGATAGCTTCTCATTTATTATGGCTCGGTCCTTTTATGGCGGATATTGGTGCGCAGACCCCTTTCTTCTATATTTTTCGAGAAAGAGAATTGATATATGACCTATTCGAAGCGGCCACTGGTATGCGAATGATGCATAATTATTTTCGTATTGGAGGAGTGGCTGCTGATCTACCCTATGGCTGGATAGATAAATGTTTGGATTTTTGTGATTATTTTTTAACGGGGGTTGCTGAGTATCAAAAACTTATTACCCGGAATCCCATTTTTTTAGAACGAGTTGAAGGCGTAGGAATTATTGGAAGAGACGAGGCAGTAAATTGGGGTTTATCGGGACCAATGCTACGAGCTTCCGGAATAGAATGGGATCTTCGTAAAGTTGATCATTATGAGTCTTACGACGAATTTGATTGGCAGGTTCAATGGCAACGAGAAGGGGATTCATTAGCTCGTTATTTAGTACGAATCAGTGAAATGACAGAATCCATAAAGATTATTCAACAGGCTCTGGAAGGAATTCCAGGAGGGCCTTACGAAAATTTAGAAATCCGACGTTTTGACAGATTAAAAGATCCTGAATGGAATGATTTTGAATATCGGTTTATTAGTAAAAAACCTTCTCCAACTTTTGAATTGTCGAAACAAGAACTTTATGTGAGAGTTGAAGCCCCAAAAGGAGAATTGGGAATTTTTCTGATAGGAGATCAGAGCGTTTTTCCTTGGAGATGGAAAATCCGCCCACCAGGTTTTATCAATTTGCAAATTCTTCCTCAGTTAGTTAAAAGAATGAAATTGGCTGATATTATGACAATACTAGGTAGCATAGATATCATTATGGGAGAAGTTGATCGTTGAAATGATAATTGATACAACAGAAATGGAGACTATCAATTCTTTTTCCAAATTGGAATCCTTAAAAGAAGTCTATGGGATCATATGGATTCTTGTACCTATTTTTACTCTTGTATTAGGAATCACAATAGGTGTACTAGTAATTGTTTGGTTAGAAAGAGAAATATCTGCAGGAATACAACAACGTATCGGACCTGAATATGCCGGACCTTTAGGAATTCTTCAAGCTCTAGCAGATGGGACAAAACTACTTTTGAAAGAGAACCTTATTCCATCTACAGGAGATACTCGTTTATTCAGTATCGGACCATCCATAGCAGTAATATCTATCTTTCTAAGTTATTCAGTAATTCCTTTTGGTGATCACCTTGTTCTAGCCGATCTTAGTATTGGTGTTTTTTTCTGGATTGCCATTTCAAGTATTGCTCCCGTTGGACTTCTTATGTCGGGGTATGGATCAAATAATAAATATTCCTTTTTGGGTGGTCTACGGGCAGCTGCTCAATCAATTAGTTATGAAATACCATTAGCTCTATGTGTGTTATCAATATCTCTACGTGTGATTCGGTGAGCCCTAAAATGTCTCCAAATTCTTTTCTTTCTAGAAACAAGGATAAAAAGATTTGATTGACTATATATATTTTTCTTCAGCATTTAAGTTGATGAACTAAACCAGATAGTTATATGAGTGAAAGAAAACGGCTTCTAAATTTGCAGTAAAAAGTTGAGTCTCATTTCCTATGTACAAAAATCAAATGGTGAAAAAAGTAAACATAAGCAATAGAGATTGTTTACCCCAAGATTCGTGAATTGTCATGATAACTTGAAGCGGGTTCAAAAGATCAACTGTATGGAGTTTTTCTTGTCTATTACCATAGATGGATTTCCACAACGGTAGGTTTTTGAAAGAAAAAATAAGTGGATGGTTAGGAAGACCAAGATACACAAAGGATTAATAATTGAGATTATGTAAGTTATCCAAGAGGATAGTTCTGTACATAAAAGGAATTCAAATTGGGGCTTTACGTTCGTAGAAATGATCAAGAAGTACTCCCCATGATTCTGATCCAGAGTATGTTCCTATCCACTGAGTAAGTAAATAACTATCAAGAACGAAGTAATCTTTTACTTTGGTTAAAGGCCCTTTTTCGGAGAAAGGAGAATAGGAATGAAATAAAATAAATCAAAATAGAAAGAAAAGAATCTAATTGCAAAAGAAAAAAGTAGAGATGTCGTTGTTTTTTTCTTCCTTTTTCTTTTTTTGTTCTTATTCTTTCTTTCCTATAATTTAATTTTGATTTCTATTTATATTTAGAGAGATCAAATTTTTGTCATGATTCATGAACTAATCAACTCGCTAATTTTTTTCGTAATTGAAAATTCCAGGTTGAAATGTATATGTGATATTGCTATAAAGCACATTTTTTTTTATTTTATTTAATGATAAGGTTATTAATCAACAAAGCCAAATTAAAATTCTTAAAAGATGAGATAAATTCAGAAGCACTTATTTATTAATTTTAAATATAGCAGACAGAATTCCATTGGTCTAATTTGGGACCTTAGGATAGATTTTGACTCTATCTGACAAACATATCAAGATAAAGAAGAGGAAAGGGCCCTTAGATTTATTTGTGACCTCTGAGGAGCCGTATGAGGTGAAAATCTCACGTACGGTTCTGTAATAGCGATGGGCACAGTGATGTTCTCATCGACTATGATTATCTAATAGTTCAAGTACAGTTGATATAGTGGAAGCGCAGTCAAAATATGGTTTTTGGGGGTGGAATTTGTGGCGTCAACCCATCGGGTTTATCGTTTTTCTAATTTCGTCTCTCGCCGAGTGTGAAAGATTACCTTTTGATTTACCAGAAGCAGAAGAAGAATTAGTAGCAGGGTATCAAACCGAATATTCAGGTATCAAATTTGGTTTATTTTACATTGCTTCATATCTGAATCTACTAGTTTCTTCATTATTTGTAACAGTTCTTTACTTGGGAGGTTGGAATCTTTCTATTCCGTACATATTAGTTCCTGAGCTATTTGGCATAAATAAAAGGGGTAAAGTCTTTGGAAGACTAATTGGTATTTTTATCACATTAGCCAAAACTTATTTGTTTTTGTTCATTCCTATTGCAACAAGATGGACCTTACCGAGGCTGAGAATGGACCAACTATTAAATCTTGGGTGGAAATTTCTTTTACCGATTTCTCTAGGTAATCTATTATTGACAACCTCGTTCCAACTTCTTTCACTGTAAAAGACCACAATATCCTAGATTCACGACTTGTCTCAAACAAGAGAAAGAAACAAGCATAAAATCTTTTTTATAGATATTCAACATATGCTCCCTATGATAACGGAATTCCTAAATTATGGTCAACAAACAATACGAGCCGCCAGATACATCGGCCAAGGTTTCATCATTACCCTGTCCCACGCAAATCGTTTACCTATAACTATTCAATACCCCTACGAAAAATTGATCACATCGGAACGTTTCCGAGGCCGAATACACTTTGAATTTGATAAATGCATTGCTTGTGAGGTATGTGTGCGTGTATGTCCTATAGATTTACCCGTTGTTGATTGGAAGTTGGAAACTGATATTCGAAAGAAACGATTGCTGAATTACAGTATTGATTTTGGAATCTGTATATTTTGTGGTAATTGTGTTGAGTATTGCCCAACAAATTGTTTATCAATGACCGAAGAATATGAACTTTCTACTTATGATCGTCACGAATTGAATTATAATCAAATCGCTTTGGGTCGCTTACCAATGTCAGTAATTGATGATTACACAATTCGAACAATTTTGAATTTACCTCAAATAAACAATGAATAAACCCTTAATTCGATTCAAAAAAATTACGAATTACGAAGGCTTAGTTCGGATCTAAAACAATGAGATTTTTGCTTGGGCAATTCAAACTAGTGGTTGCTTAATGAGACTACTAGCTTAATTTAGATTGAAAACAAAACCGATTTCCATATTATATATTATAATATAATAGATAATAGTAAAATAGTAATGGTTTCAAAGTAGATAAATGATATCAAAAATAGATAGGTTTAAACTACTCTTTCGACGAGTAAAGAATGGATAGTGGTCCAATAAAATAAAAGCATCCACCTCAATTTATACCCATTAGAATTTCATTCAATTAACAATTTCAAAGTATCATAAAAAATAGAAAAACTGCTTTTTTCCTGGTCAGGTCAATAAAGTCATGAAATTCTTCGTTTTTGATTTTTTATAAAAAATGGATTTATCTGAACCAATACATGATTTTCTTTTAGTCTTTCTAGGATCGGGTCTTATATTAGGGGGTCTAGGAGTGGTATTACTTCCCAATCCAATTTATTCGGCCTTTTCCTTGGGATTGGTTCTTGTTTGTACATCGTTAGTCTATATTCTATCTAACTCCTATTTTGTAGCTGCTGCGCAGCTACTTATTTACGTAGGAGCTATAAATGTTTTAATCATTTTTGCTGTGATGTTCATGAATGGCTCCGAATATTACAAGGATTTTCATCTTTGGACCGTAGGAGATGGAATTACTTCGATGGTTTGTATAAGTCTTTTTATTTCACTAATTACTATTATTTCAGATACGTCATGGTACGGGATTATTTGGACTACAAGATCAAACCAGATTATAGAGCAAGATTTTCTAAGTAATAGTCAACAAATTGGAATTCATTTATCAACAGATTTTTTTCTCCCATTTGAACTTATTTCAATAATCCTTTTAGTTGCTTTAATAGGTGCAATTGCTGTAGCTCGTCAATAAAAAATTTCTATTAAAACTTGGAATTAAAATCAAATTTTGTTCTGTCTTATCACATTCATTTTCCTTCAATTCTATTTGAATTCTAGCTGGATAAATAGAAAGACTTTAGGTCAATCTAGTACCAATATATTTCTTTGTTCCATACTTGTTATATACTAGTCTATTAAATTAGTTGAATTGTTGTTCATATTGAAAGGAGTCGAGATTGATAAGGAGTTGTTTAATGATTCTCGAACATGTACTTGTTTTGAGTGCCTATTTATTTTCTATCGGTATCTATGGATTGATCACAAGTCGAAATATGGTTAGAGCCCTTATGTGTCTTGAACTTCTATTGAATGCGGTTAATATAAATTTTGTAACATTTTCTGATTTTTTTGATAATCGTCAATTAAAAGGAGACATTTTCTCAATTTTTGTTATAGCTATTGCAGCCGCTGAAGCAGCCATTGGACTGGCTATTGTTTCATCAATTTATCGTAATAGAAAATCAACTCGTATCAACCAATCAAATTTGTTGAATAATTAATAGTAATCATTTACATTCTAATATTGAGAAATCGATTTTAATTAGCATGTTTAATACGTAAAGTATGATCTTATTTGCAAAATATAAGAAATCAAAGTATTTTGGCCTCTCTCATATCTCATAAACCAATCCAGAAAGGGGTTGATTAGAAAATTCTGATAACTCATTGATTCATCTGGTATATAAATATCTAATTCGTTTCTAAGTTTACTAGATCGAAAATTTAGAACATTAAAAAACGTATAGACCAAATGTCACATTCAGTAAAGATTTATGATACGTGTATAGGATGTACTCAATGTGTCCGAGCCTGCCCCACGGATGTATTAGAAATGATACCTTGGGACGGTTGTAAGGCTAAACAAATTGCTTCTGCTCCACGAACAGAGGACTGCGTTGGTTGTAAGAGATGTGAATCCGCCTGTCCAACGGATTTCTTGAGTGTACGAGTTTATTTATGGCATGAAACAACTCGCAGTATGGGTCTAGCTTATTGATACGTTCGAGAAAACTCTACTTGAATCCATTTAATTTTTTTACCGACAAACCTGTGCTCGAAAATCAAAATATTTTGAGCACGGGTTTTTTTGGTCTAAGTGTATCTTGTCTTTACTACGAATTATTTTCCTTGGTTAACAATAATTGTAGTTTTTCCGATATTTGCGGGTTCTTTAATTTTCTTTCTTCCCCATAAAGGAAATAGGGTAATCCGGTGGTATACGATATGTATATGTATTTTAGAACTCCTTCTAACAACTTATGCATTTTGTTATCATTTCCAATCGGATGATCCATTAATCCAACTAGTAGAGGATTATAAATGGGTCGATTTTTTTGATTTCCATTGGAGATTAGGAATAGATGGACTTTCTATAGGACCCATTTTATTAACAGGATTTATCACGACTTTAGCGACTTTAGCGGCTTGGCCAGTTACTCGAGATTCTAGATTATTCCATTTTCTCATGTTAGCAATGTACAGTGGTCAAATTGGATCATTTTCGTCTCGGGACCTTTTACTTTTTTTCATCATGTGGGAGTTCGAATTAATTCCTGTTTATCTACTTCTAGCCATGTGGGGAGGAAAGAAACGTCTGTACTCAGCTACAAAATTTATTTTGTACACGGCAGGGGGTTCTGTTTTTCTCTTAATGGGAGTTTTGGGTGTTGCTTTATATGGTTCTAATGAGCCAACATTAAATTTTGAAACATCAGTTAATCAATCATATCCTGTGATTTTAGAAATAATCTTCTATATTGGATTTTTTATTGCTTTTGCTGTCAAATCGCCCATTATTCCCCTACACACATGGTTACCAGATACCCATGGAGAAGCACATTACAGTACTTGTATGCTTCTAGCCGGAATCTTATTAAAAATGGGAGCGTATGGATTAATTCGAATCAATATGGAATTATTACCTCATGCCCATTCTATATTTTCTCCTTGGTTGATGATAATAGGTACAATACAAATAATCTATGCAGCTTCAACATCTCTTGGCCAACGGAATTTAAAAAAAAGAATAGCCTATTCCTCTGTCTCTCATATGGGTTTCATAATTATAGGAATTAGTTCTCTAACCGATACGGGACTTAATGGAGCCCTTTTACAAATAATCTCTCATGGATTTATTGGTGCTGCACTTTTTTTCTTGGCGGGAACGACTTATGATAGAATCCGCCTTGTTTATCTTGACGAAATGGGCGGAATAGCTATTCCAATGCCAAAAATGTTCACGATGTTTAGTAGCTTTTCGATGGCTTCCCTTGCATTACCAGGTATGAGTGGTTTTGTTGCCGAATTGCTAGTATTTTTTGGAATAATTACCGGCCAAAAATATCTTTTAATTCCAAAACTACTAATTACTTTTGTAATGGCAATTGGAATTATATTAACTCCTATTTATTCATTATCTATGCCACGCCAGATGTTCTATGGATACAAGCTATTTAACGCTCCGAAGGGTTCTTTTTTTGATTCTGGACCGCGAGAGTTATTTCTTTCGATCTCCATCTTTTTACCCGTCATAGGTATTGGTATATACCCCGATTTCGTTCTTTCATTAGCAGTTGACAAGGTCGAAGTTATTCTATCTAATTTTTTTTAGAAATAATTGGATGACTGAAATAAAAAAACCTATGTTTATTTTCAAAAACATTCTTGGACAATGAAAAAAAGTCTTCTTTTTTTCTTCAATTAAGATCAATTAAGAGAAGAATTAAGTAAAAACAATGAAATTGAACTACATATGATAGAAAACCGTGTGAATCATCAATACAATATTTGATTCACACGGCCCGCATGCTAGTTCATACAATGCGTCACCCGCTCTTGTATTTGTAATAACTTGTCTTGAATTCAATTAAATGTTGATGGAAAAGAACCATAACTATGTAACCCTATTCCTAATAGATTGACCCCAAAATAGCATATCCAAATTATAAGAAAGCCTATAGACGCTACAATTGCAGAATTTGCACCCCGCAAATTTCTATTTGTTCGAGTATGTAAATAAATTGCAAATACGATCCAAGTAATAAATGCCCAAGTTTCTTTTGGGTCCCAATTCCAATATGACCCCCACGCTTCATTAGCCCATACCGCTCCCGAAAGGATTCCTATGGTTAAAAAAGTAAATCCTAAACTAATAACCCGATAACTCCAATAATCCAATTGTTGAATCAATTGGAACCTGTAATAATTTTTAGCAGAAAAAAACGAAGTATTTTCTAAAACATTTTCACCCACGAAAAATGACGCGTTTAAAAAACCATTGCTCTTATAAATATAAAAAAGCTTTCTGTTTTTACGAAATGTAATCACTAGAAGTGCTACTGATAATAACGATCCACATAAAAGGGCTGCATAGCCCAATATCATCATACTTACGTGCATTATTAACCACTCCGATTGAAGAGCAGGTACTAATATTCCAGATTGGTGTATTTCAGTTAAAATACCTGAAGTAGCAAAGCCTTGGGTCAAAATAGCACTTGGTCCAGTTATTTTACTTAAAATGAAAACATTTTTTTTGAAATACGGAATTATATGAATAAGGGAGAAACTCCATGAAAGGAAAATTAATGATTCATATAAATCGCTTAGTGGGAAATGTCCTGAAGAAATCCACCGAGTAACTAATAATCCTGTTATACAGAAAAAAGTCACTATTATGCCCTTTTCTGACGAATCGTATAGTTTTACAATTTCCTCGACTAAAAGGGTTATCAAATGAATTGTAATTACAATTGAAACGATCGAAAAGGAAATGTGAGTTAATATATGCTCTAAGGTTGAAAATATCATAAAAAATCTTAAAAAATAAGAGTCCCTTAATTACATAATTCGAAAATGGAAATCGGGAATTGAATTCATTATAAGATCTATTTATCCTTTTTAGAAGATGGTATGCCGCCACTCGGACTCGAACCGAGATGCATTAGCACTGCTTCCTAAGAGCAGCGTGTCTACCAATTTCACCATAGCGGCCTGTCTTGAACTCATAATAGCCTATGAATAAGCAATCGTCGAGATTGAGTAAGCTATTTTAGTTTAGTAATGATTCAAATGGATCAATAACAAAAAAAAGTTGTTCAAATAGGAATTTGAGGTTGAAGGTTCATTATTTTCGATTTGAGTTTAGAGTCTTAGTTTTTTTATTTAACCTGGGACTTTCCTATATTTTATGCTTTCCTCGAATTCAGAATTCAACTCTTGTAACTAAACCGTTCTATACTCAAATTAAGGAATAAGGAATAGAGTGAAAAAATTTGTTTTGATTGTTTAAGCAGCAATTTCTTATTTTTTTTTTGAGAAATCTAAATTAGAAATCTAAAATAAAACAAAAAAGGGATTTTGACGACAAAATAGAAAGAAAAGAACCCATTTTGTATCGCTCAAAATTCACAATTAGCCATACAAAATTTCATTAATCAATTTTCTCTATTGGGTTAAGGGCAAGATATATATGGGGGACTATATAATAATTCAGAGAAAATCAAAAGTTAGAAAGGTCGAGAAAACAAAAAGGTTTCAAAATAGAATCAATAAATTTCAATGAGTTTTTAACTTTCACTAAAGATTTTTATATACGTTCTTCTATAGCTATAGAGATACAAATATAGAATTTTTGTTTTTTTTTTTTTTTTTTCATTTTATTCTGCAAATAGGTCGATGGGGAAAATAAAACTCCCCACCTTGGAATAGAAATGATCTTTATTCTTTTGTCAACAAAAAAGTTATTATTCAGTGATTGATATAGTAAATAGAGGATTTCCTAATTCTATTATTTTATATATCAATTATTTACTATATCAATCAGAAAAGCGAATAGAGTTCCATTACATATGGATTGGTGAGTTAATCAATATCAAATAGGAAGGGGAAATCGTTAAATTATTCAATTATTATCTAATTGAATAATTTAAGAATAATTGAATTATTTTTTCAAGTTGATTCAAATTATTTTAACGTTTTATTACTTATTTATTTGGGTTTGGCGTACAAAAAAACTTTTTGAATTCCCGGTAGAAAGAGATTTCGCTAACGAAAAAGCCTTTAATGCTATCCAATACCCCTTCCCTTTCCAAATATTTTTACGAATACGCTTTTTTGATGTCGAAGTGCGTTTTTTTGGAACTGCCATTTATAAATTAAAAAATTACTCATTGTTATAGCTGGATGTGAAAGACATCTATTGTTCAAAACGAATTCTTTTTAATACATATTTATTTTCGAGCTAATAGTGTTCTCCTCAAATAAAACATTATCGAGATAGGTAAAAGATATGTAAAAATTGCAGAATACTGGAAATAAAAACAGAAGGCCAATATGCGTTTTTTCAAGTCTTTCTATTCCATAAAACATTCATAATCGTAAAAAAGAAAAGATTCTCTAGTGACTGGTATCTTTATTTCACAATTTCCCATTCTTTTTGATTCATAAAATCTATACCTATAGAATTTGATAATCGGCTTTTCCGTAGAGTAGAAATGAAGAAAGAAAATTAGTTGAACTTAATAAATTGAACTTAATAAAAATATCAAAATCAAAAATAAAATAAGGAATCCCAAAAATATTCGATTTTTTTTTATGGTTCCACATTTCATTTACATGCAATAAAATACCTCGAAAGGTTTAAAGATAAGAACCGCGTTTTTACTTCAGGAAATGAAAAACTGGAATCCCCGTTCGATTCACTATCTTTGGTCAAACTTGGATCAAAAATAGGCCTATTTCAAAGGAGATTAGTAATTAATCCCTTTCATATCATTTGACCAATTGTAACTTTGTGATTTCAATAGTTGAAGTATTTAGCAAAGACTCAGAATAAGTAAGAATAGAAAATTCGATTAAAATTTAAAATTAGTTTAAGTTAGTCCATATTTTTACTTTTTATTGACTCCTTTCAAAAGAGGTAAGATCCGGTGAATCGGAAACAATTAATTAAGAATTAAAAACTTTTTTATGGAACAGACATATGAATATGCGTGGATCATACCTTTCATTCCACTTCCAGTCCCTATGTTAATAGGAGCGGGACTTATTCTTTTTCCAACGGCAACAAAAAGTTTTCGCCGTATGTGGGCTTTTCAGAGTGTTTTATTGTTAAGCATAGTCATGATTTTTTCAATCTCCCTGTCTATTCAGCAAATCAATAGCAGTTCTTTTTATCAATATGGATGGTCTTGGATCATCAATAATGATTTTTCTTTAGACTTCGGATACTTGATCGACCCACTTACTTCTATTATGTCAATATTAATCACTACTGTTGGAATTATGGTTCTTATTTATAGTGATAATTATATGGCTCATGATCAAGGATATTTGAGATTTTTTGTTTATATGAGTTTTTTCAGTACTTCCATGTTGGGATTAGTTACTAGTTCCAATTTGATACAAATTTATATTTTTTGGGAATTGGTTGGGCTGTGTTCCTATCTATTAATAGGATTTTGGTTTACACGACCTGTTGCGGCAAATGCTTGTCAAAAAGCGTTTGTAACTAATCGTGTAGGGGATTTTGGTTTATTATTAGGAATTTTAGGTTTTTATTGGATAACGGGGAGTTTCGAATTTAGGGATTTATTCGAAATATTCACTAACTTGATTTATAATAATGAGGTAAATTTTCTATTTATTACGTTATGCGCTGTTCTCTTATTTGCCGGTGCAGTTGCTAAATCCGCCCAATTCCCCCTTCATATATGGTTACCTGATGCCATGGAGGGGCCTACTCCTATTTCGGCTCTTATACATGCTGCTACTATGGTAGCGGCGGGGATTTTTCTTGTAGCTCGGCTTCTTCCTCTTTTCAGAGTTATACCTTACATAATGTATTTGATCTCGGTTATAGGAATAATAACAGTATTATTAGGAGCTACTTTAGCTCTTGCTCAACAAGACATTAAGAGAGGTTTAGCCTATTCCACAATGTCCCAATTGGGTTATATGATGTTAGCTCTAGGTATGGGGTCTTATCGAAGCGCTTTATTTCATTTGATTACTCATGCTTATTCCAAAGCATTATTATTTTTAGGATCCGGATCCATTATTCATTCAATGGAAACTATTGTTGGATATTCTCCAGCTAAAAGCCAGAATATGGGTCTTATGGGAGGTTTAAGAAAACATGTACCAATTACCAAAATCACATTTTTATTAGGTACACTTTCTCTTTGTGGTATTCCACCTTTTGCTTGTTTTTGGTCCAAAGATGAAATTCTTAATGATAGTTGGTTGTATTCGCCAATTTTCGCAATAATAGCTTGGGCCACGGCGGGATTAACCGCGTTTTATATGTTTCGGATCT